GTTAAACTTCCATTCGTCCATATTTCTAGAAAAAGTATCTCTTGTTTTTCATTCCCATTCCCATAAGAATGAATACTATGATTCGCATTTCGAACAGGCATGGATACAGCATCTATAGGATAACTTCCATCTTGAGAGTTATTTGCGGATTTCATACGATATCCGCGATCTCTCTTGATTTTTAATTCAATACACAAATCAATTGGTTCCGTCAGGTTAGCTATATGTTGTGTCGTGTCAACTATTTCCACGTAAGGTGGTGAGATGATATCTTGAGCGGTTACGTATCTAGGCCCCCTGACGCAGATGGATGCGTCTATAACTCCATACAGATTACTTCTCAATATAATTTCTTTCAAATTTAGTAAAATTTCATGTACTGATTCTTCAATACCTACTATCGTAGAATATTCATGTGCTACTTTCTCAGATTTTGCACGTGTGATACATGTTCCTTCTATTTCTCCAAGTAAAGCCCTTCGCATGGCAATACCTATGGTATCGGCTTGACCTTTCATAAGCGGGGACAGAATGAAACGACCATAATAAAGACGCTTACTGTCTACTCTTGATTCAACACATTTCCACCGTAGTGTTCGAGTGGATCCTACTACTTCCTCTCGAACCATACTATAATAAGTATTATTATAATATTTGATCAGATCATTGAATCATTTATTTCTCTTGAAATCTGTTTAATTCTTATTTCTACACACGTCTTTTTTTAGGAGGTCGACACCCATTATGCGGCATAGGTGTTACATCACGTACTAAACTTAATAGTATACCACTTCTACGAATGGCTCGTAATGCTGCATCTCTTCCGAGACCAGGGCCCTTTATCATAACTTCTGCCCGTTGCATACCCTGATCCACTACTGTACGAATAGCATTTACCGCTGCGGCTTGAGCAGCATAGGGTGTACCTCTTCTTGTGCCTTTGAATCCAGAAGTACCCGCGGAGGCCCAAGAAACCACCCGACCTCGTACATCTGTAACAGTTACAATGGTATTGTTGAAACTCGCTTGAACATGAATAACTCCTTTTGGTATTCTACGTCCATTCTTACGTGAACCAATACGTCCATTCCTACGTGAACCAATTCTTGGTATAGCTTTTGTCATATTTTATCGTCTCATAAATATGAGTCAGAAATATACAGAAAGAAAAGATACGGAGATATCCATTTCATGTTAAAACAGATCTTTTATTCTTACATGGGTCCTCCCCTTTAGAAAAGAAAGTTTTTTTTTTAGAAAGATTACCCTTGTCTCTGTTTATGTCTCGGATTGGAACAAATCACTATAATTCGTCCGCGCCTACGGATCAGTCGACATTTTTCACAAATTTTACGAACAGAAGTCCTTATTTTCATATTTCTTATTCCTTACCTTAATTCTGAATCTACTCTTTTGAAGAAAATAAGTTTCTTGAATATTTTTTTTTTTAACTTCGAATTGTGTCCCCATGAAAGGAATGTTTAAAAAATCACCTAATCGTTCGAATCTTTGTTGCGAAGTCTATAAATTATACGTCCTCTGGTTGAATCATAACGACTTACTTCAATTTTTACTCTATCTCCTGGTAGTATCCGTATAAAACTGCGCCGGATCCTCCCTGAAGCATAACCTAGAATTAGATCTTCATTATCTAAACGGACCCGGAACATACCGTTGGGAAGTGATTCAGTAATTAAACCTTCATGAATCAATTTTTGTTCTTTCATTCCAGGTAACCCCCTTGAAGTATCAACTAATAAAGGAAGAGGTATATAACTCACTTTTCCTCTCTATTTCACAAATGGGAAGTTAGAGATAAAATTAGGATACCAGAGGAGGAGGATCACCATATATAATACAAAATTTCTCCTCCAATTCTTTCTAGTCGAGCTTCTCGATCTGTCATTATACCTTGAGAAGTAGAAAGAATTACAATTCCCATTCCACCTAAAATCTTAGGAATTCGTTGATAGTTGGAATAAATTCGTAAACCGGGTCGGCTGATACACTTTAAAACGGTTCTATATATTCCTTTCCTAGTCTTTCTATGTCGCAGGGTTGAAACCAAGAAATATTTGTTATTTTCCTGATGTTTCCGAACATTTTCAATAAAACCTTCTCGTAGAAGTATTTTAACAATGTTTTCGGTGGTATTAGTAGATTTTATTCGAACCGTTCCTTTTTTATTCATGTCAGCATTTCTTATAGAAGTTATTATATCGGCAATAGTGTCCCTACCCATAACGAACTATAATTTTTTGTGCCTCCTAATTTTGATATAATCAACATGTTTCCTTTTTTCTTTTTTTGAATTATTAAATTTTAAAAAGTATATGCGTGAGACACAATCTATTAATTTGATCTATTTCAGATAGCCTACTATATCATAGTGTCATCTACTAGTATTTATAATACCTCGGGAGCTAATGAAACTATTTTAGTAAAATTCAACTGTCTCAATTCCCGAGCGATCGCACCAAAAACTCGAGTTCCTTTTGGATTTCCTTCTTGATCAATGACGACCGCTGCATTGTCATCATATCGTATTATCATACCGTTGTCACGTTTGAGTTCTTTACATGTACGTACAATTACAGCTCTAATGACTTCTGATCTTTCTAAAGGCATATTTGGCACTGCTTCTTTGATTACAGCAACAATAACGTCACCAATATGAGCATATCGGTGATTACCAGCTCCTATGATTCGAATACACATCAATTCTCGAGCTCCGCTGTTATCCGCTACATTCAAAAGGGTCTGAGGTTGAATCATATATTTTTTATTTGAATCTGTTATTTCAATGCAAAGGATGAAGGAAAAAAAGAAATATTGTCCGTCCAGAATAAACCTGCGGTTGTTTTTTCATCCTCAATATCCCTTTTGTTTAGTTCTACATCCCTATCGTGAAATAACAAATTGAGTTCGTATAGGCATTTTGCACGCAGCTATTGAAATAGCTGCTCTGGCTATAGTTTCTGATACTCCGCCCATTTCATAAAGTATTCGACCCGGTTTAACAACAGATACCCAATATTCGGGGGATCCCTTTCCCGAACCCATACGTGTTTCCGTAGGTCTTACTGTAACAGGTTTGTCGGGAAATATACATACCCATATTTTTCCACCACGACGCGCATATCGTGTCATTGCTCTCCGCCCCGCTTCTATCTGTCTAGCTGTGATCCAAGCGGGTTCAAGCGCCTGAAGAGCGTATCCGCCGAAACAAATATGATTGCCTCGATAAGATATTCCCTTCATTCTTCCTCTATGTTGTTTACGAAATCTGGTTCTTTTGGGGTTATAGTTGATGGTTGTTTCTTAATTCCATCTCTATTGCAGAACCGGACATGAGAGTTTCTTCTCATCCAGCTCCTCGCGAATGAAACGATTCAATAATATTACAGATACACATGTATAATTATTATAAATATAATATATATAATAATAATATAAGTAATTATAAGTAATGAATGGCATTTATTGATATTTAATTTGTTACATATTTAATTTGTTACAAAGGAAGATGTATATATAAAATATACAGCTAGACGTGTATATTATTAGATATAGAAAATATAAAAAATGCTTCTTTTTTTAGAATATAACGTAGAATATAATGAATCCTTATTTTTACCTCTATCGAATCGCGCCAAAAATTGTAATCCAATAAATAAAGGTTTCGCGGGCGAATATTGACTCTTTCATTCGTAGGGTCAGTCAATTCATGACACCTCTCAGAATAAATCAATTTTTTCTTGGTTCGTTCCGCCATCCCACCCAATGAATTATTAGGATTCGTTTTCAATAGAATCCTATGCAGTCACAGGTTTCGTCGTTCCCATAGCTTCTCCATTAATGGTTAGGCCTGAACTCTGCAATGGAGCTTCCGGCAAAATTCGTTCCCGAGTCAATCTCCTCAGTTTTTATTAACCCGAGGCTCTTTATTCTTTATTATTTTTTTTTTTTTTTATTATTTATTATTTTTTTTTCTTTTTTTTATATTATTTTATTTATTTATATTTCATCATTTATATATTTATATCAGTATTGATTATATCAGTATTAATGCTTTATCACACTGCCTTTTATGAGTTGATTCATAGACCATACATATTGGAATCATATATCATTGATATTTTTGTTCTCTCTTTCTATCATCCTTCCATTTATCCACATCCCTTTATTTTTGCTTCACAGCCCATAATCAGATTTCTTTTTTATGGAAAAAATTTCAGTTGCTACAACTATATGATCGATCCACCCATATAGTGACTGTTTCTTGGGATCTTGACAATACGAAGCAATAAGTTGGTTATTAATTTATATGGTTACTAAGTTCATAGTAGGGGTTAGTCTATTTTTTTTTTTTGAATCTCAACCCTAAACTCTAAAGAAAAAACTAACGAGTCACACACTAAGCATAGCAATTATACTAAATGGTCAATCGAATTTTTATTCAACCTTATAGAATTAGAATTGTTCATTTTTGTTTGATTTAACAGAAAAAGAATGAAACAGTTTGTAATTTTTTGTTCTATCACTAGACAGAATGGCAAGACAAATGAAGGTCTATTATTTCTCGTTTACAAATATCCAAACTCGTTTACAAATATCCAAATTTTGATGCCTAATACTCCATAAATAGTTCGAATTGTATAGGAACAATGATCAATTTTAGCGCGAATTGTTTGTAGGGGAACCCTACCTTCTCTGATCCATTCGACACGTGCAATTTCTTTTCCGTCGATACGCCCTGCGATTTGTACTTGAATTCCTTTTGTATCTGTTTGTTCAGTTAATTCAATAGCTTTTTTCATTGACTTTCGAAACGAAACTCTATTTTTTAACTGTAAAGCTATATATTCTGCAAGAATATTTGGTTGTCCATAAGGTTTTTCAATTCTTGTGATAGCAATGTTGAGTCTCCGGTTTACAGAATGAAGTTCCTTTTGTACATTCATCTGTAATTCTTCTATTCCTCGTGTTTGGCCCTCTAT